CAATCCCAATCAGCCCCTCTCACGGTGGAAGAACAGATAGTTACTATTTATACTGGAGCAAATGGATATCTTGATCCGTTAGAAATTGGACAGGTAAAGAAATTTCTCGTTCAGTTACGTACCTACTTAAAAACAAATAAACCTCAGTTACAAGAAATTATATCTTCTACAAAAACATTTACCGAGCAAGCGGAAGCCCTTTTGAAGGAAGCTATTCCGGAACAGATAGAACTGTTTCTACTTCAGGAACAAAAATAGAGAAATGGATCTCTCTTAGTACAAGACGAATCGTTGAGAAATGTCTCCAATTCGAATCTTTCAAAATATGTTTCTTGACATAGCAATCTACAAAAATAGATGGAAATAAATTGCGTCCAATAGGATTTGAACCTATACCAAAGGTTTAGAAGACCTCTGTCCTATCCATTAGACAATGGACGCTTTTCATTCTGATCTCTTTCACATTCTGACTATCCTATATCCTTAGGATATAAAGAATAGGATTGTGTGTGAAAGAAAGATTTTAGGGACCTATCAAAATCGATGATGCACGTGTCATAATAATTAATATGAAGCGGGTAGCGGGAATCGAACCCGCATCGTTAGCTTGGAAGGCTAGGGGTTATAGTAGACGTCGATTCATCATTTTTAACGTCTCTAATTCAAAACCGAACATGAAACTTTGGTTTCATTCGGCTCCTTTATGGGATTCCAAAACCTAAGACGTAAACAAAACTACAAAAAAAAGAAAAAATGGACGATGTATGGGAAAAAGGAGTCATATCAAATCCGAATTTAAATAAAAAATTTTCCCCATAACACCTATGTCAGCCTTTTCGTCTGAATGCATCCAAAGCGACTTGCTTTCTAGATGATCCCTCTAGAAAGAGGGGAATTATCACAAATCTTTCTAGTTACTTCGTTCCCTATTTCTACTTGCGAGAATCCTGAAGAAAAGAATTTTTTTCCACCGAGCTGAAACAATACGTCGACGGTTCTAGTAAACCAAAGTCATCGTTTACTAGCTATTTGACTTCAATCTTCCCCTTAAAAAGGAGAATGGAAGATCTAGTTACGATTAGAAATAGACTTTTGTATCTTCATCCATGGATCCTTTACTTATACCCATTCGGTTGGAAGGGTTGATCCAACTAAAAAAAAAAAAATTATGCTTCGCAATTCTATAATCCGAAATCGGATTTTTTGAAATCCATTTTTTTTTATTCAATTTAGAATTCACTTTTGGATACAAATCACGAGAATGTATATTCTTCCTCAAATGTGGCATTGAGAGGTAAGGGATTAAACTCCTTTAAGAAATAAAGTTTTTGATCAGAATAGGAATTAAACCGAAAGATCCCTTATCTATTTCACTTGTTAATAGAACGAATCGCGCTTTTACCACTAAACTATACCCGCTACAATATGATTATTGTATATGAAAGGACTATTTGTCGAACAAGGGAGTGAGGCGTAATCAAGATAGGATCAGAATCATTAAAATCGGAGTGCTAACCTGTTTGTTGTGCTCTGATAGGGAGGCTTGATAAAATAGGAGAAGAAGGTTCATTTAAATAACAAGTTATATTATATCTTTTATCGGGGAGTCATTACCGAGAGTCCCGGCCCAAAAGAAAGAGCCATTGAAGCCTGAACATAAAAACAAGTTGAGTTGTACAAGAATTCAGAGCTCTATTTTTCTTTTTTGAAGCTACTCCCTTTCCTATTCATTCAACTGTACAATCTTATGAATTGGGGTTGATTGGATTGAGTTAAAAATGATATTGTTTTGTTTGTGGATTCAAGTATTCAAACATGTCCTTTGAAGAAATATATTTTTTCTATTATAATAGAAAAAATATATTTTTTTTTATTCCAGTGAGTCAATCAATAAAAGGAAAAACAAAGAATAATAAGAAACAACACCCTTATCATAGGAATGATAATAGGCTTGTAGCCGCCTCAATAACAAGTATTTTCGCTTTCGAATCAAATAAACCATTTGATTTATGATTCATTGGAACAAAACAAGGAACGGCCTGGCTAGGTACTGGCCAGGCCGCGGGAATAAAAGAAAGAACTTTTCGTTTCGGACAAAATCAAAAAGGTACTCTTTCTATTGGAGATATTTGTTTCGAATCATTATCTAAATTAAATTGATGATTGATAAAATTCGTCTATATCTTTCTATATCTTATAGAATAATAGAATAAAGATAAGGAAATACTTTTATCAATCTTTACTTTACTTCACGTGTCGCATATGAATTATCCTTTTTAAATTGGGAGAGATGGCTGAGTGGACTAAAGCGGCGGATTGCTAATCCGTTGTACGAGTTATTCGTACCGGGGGTTCGAATCCCCCTCTCTCCGTTCCTTCTGATCACTTGATATTTCGCTTTCGAATTCGAAAAAATCTCGAACCCTTTTTCTCATAGTTAAATGTATGGAATGGAGAAAGAAAATCCTAGAAAATTAAGAAATCAAGCAAGGAAAAACCTCTGATTTTTTTATTCATCACGTCCAGGATTACGTCCTGGATCATTAGATAGGAATCCGAAGATGAAAAGAGAAACAAAGAATATCACTACTGTGTAAACGAAGAGTTTGAGAGTAAGCATTACAAAATCTCCAAGATCATTTTTGGGGGAAATAGGGGAATAAATTCTCCTTGTACCACATATTCCGTCTTGACACCAAGAAATGGAGCGGTTTCTAGAAAACAAAGGAATTTGCAGGAATGATTTTTTAATAAGATTCTGATTCTTTCGTTAACAAAATTATCTCTCATACCTACAATTAGGTATTGTAGGGACCATCCATAGGGTCTTTGACCCCCACAAGGTCAGAATGAAAGAAATGAGGTGATTCCGATTCATCGCGGCTATCAAAAAGAATTTCCATGTTTGAGTCGAGGGTTCATTATCTGATCTTATCAATTCTTAAGAATTGAATTTTTTTATCGAATAAGTTATGAATGTTTCTAAGACAGTATTAAAGATCTCATCGAAAACTTACAGCAGCTTGCCAAACAAGGGCTAAGAGAAAAAAGAACACAGGTATGACTGGCATAACATCTACGATTGGATTGAAAAAAGCATAAGCTTCGGGCAATTTGGCGAAGAAAAAGCTACTCGAATGAAGGGTAGAATTAAGACAGATCAAACTAAAGATATTAAGCATAACAAGCATTTTGTTCTTGGAGATAATTTCATTATTGTTGGGTTATTGATATAAGGGGAAAATGAAAAAAGAAGGGAAGGTAGGCCGCAAAATCTTTCTTTTTCTTTGAATTCCCTCAATCAAAAATCCTTCAACTCTCAAATGAGAATAAAAGGAATCATACCTTACATACAATATCTTAATTGAATTATATGTAATGATCAATGAATTCATTTTGATTCTACATCTACATGTGTAGAATCCTAGCAACAACCTATTTCATAGATATTGGGGCTAGAATTGACGAACAACCAATACCAATATTAGTCTTTATCGGTGTCGAATAAAAATAGAAATGGGGCGTGGCCAAGCGGTAAGGCAACGGGTTTTGGTCCCGTTACTCGGAGGTTCGAATCCTTCCGTCCCAGACCAATTCTATCAGAACAAAGATTGTTCTTTTTAAGAATCTTCTGTTTAATAGTATGGACCGCTTAAATATATACCATATACCGATTGAGCCAATGACTATTCATGATTCCATATTGAATCAATCCCATACCGGTCAAAAATGAGAAGGAAGGATGTTATGGTAAAACTTCGTTTGAAACGATGTGGTAGAAAGCAACGTGCGACTTGAAGGACATTATCGGCCGTGGATTTCTTGCACCCACCATTTTATATATCAATGAAGATGCTTCTGACTCGACATAGTTTGTTCTATTCCACTAGGACCCAATTTTGGGGTTGTACTAAAATAAATATTATAGTACATGATGGAGCTCGAGCATAAAGAATTGATTCATTTAGCAGAGGGAAGGATCTAGGGTTAATGCCAATCAATAAGTTGGAACAACTTCGTAAGTATATCTTCGGTATAGAAATTGAAAGGATCAAGTTCGAACAAGTAAAAAAAAGTCAAATGAATTTGTCGTAATTGGTAAAACTATTTCGATCTAAAGCGTATCACAAAGGGATCGATCGTTTCTATAGAACGAAATAACAAAAGGTATGTTGCTGCCGTTTTGAGGGAATTAAAGATCACCGAAGTAATGTCTAAACCCAACGATTCAAAGCAAAGATAAAATAAAGGATACCGGAACAAGGAAACATCATTTTCAATTGTGTCTCAACAACTAGATCAGAATGGGGAAGAAAACGATCGATTCTGGGCGAGACGAACAAAAGAGGTTAGAGACGACTCAATAAATGTCTAAGGATTTCCCTTTGAACTCCTTTAGAATTACCCAACTTGAGTTATGAGTACGAATGAAATTTCTTTTTTTTTTTCAGGAAGGAAGAACAAAAAAAAACGACTCAAATCACAGTCTAATTGATGATTTTGTGGACCCATTTGCCACTATAATATATAAATTCGAATCATTCTTTTTCGAGCCGTACGAGGAGAAAATCTCTTATACGTTTCTAGGGGGGGTGTTCGTTTATGTCTATCCCAATGAGTCATCTATCGAATCGTTGCAATTGATGTTCGCTCCCGAAGGGAGGGAAGAGATCTTCGTAAAGTGGGTTTTTATGATCCGATAAAGAACCAAACTTATTCAAATGTTCCCGCTATTCTATATTTCCTTGAAAAGGGCGCTCAACCTACAGGAACTGTTCATGATATTTCAAGGAGAGCGGAGGTATTTAAGGAACTTCGAATTAATCAAATGAAATGAAATTAATGAAATAAAAAAAGGGGACCATATCTCGTTTTGTCTAATTGTTTCTCTACCATTCCTTTTTTTTTGTTCTATTCGTTTGAGACAGATATCAAAATGATTGAGTGAATAGATGAAATAACTGGGAAATTATGGGATTACCATCAATCGGATGGTTTTCGTTGGCGGTGGAATTCCACCAACAAACAAGGGGTCCATTTTGCTTATTGTACCTCTAGTGAATAAACCTGAGATTTTTTCTTACCTTAATTCCTTATTTATTCCCCCATTCATACTTCATTTCTTATCTATGTATATGTAGTGCCACTCCAACACAAGTCCTTATTTTATTTATTGTTATTGAATTTGTTTTCTCAACATTCAATTCATATTGACAATGGTGTATCGAACAAATATAATTCGATCGTGGATAAATAGATCTATTTATCCACATTTCATAAGTTTGTTTATTTCACTCAAATGCTGGGTTCGTCAAATTCTCTGTGACACAAGAAGTATCTTAGTTAATATAACTAAAAAAAAAATAGAGTATGGGGGTCTATCCAATTTTACATCTATTTAGATTTTCTCTATATTTCATTTATCCCCAAATCTTTTGTATTTGAATCCGAGCTCTGATCATTTTTATGTTTACAATTGATCATCAAATCTTTCTTTTTGATTTGTTGCTAGTTCAATGTTTTGACGGGGTCGGGCAATCAAATCTCTTTATTTATTTTTTCATTTTTTTATTTCGATCGTATCTACACACCATATTTATATGGGTTGCTAACTCAATGGTAGAGTACTCGGCTTTTAAGTGCGGCTATGATCTTTTACACATTTTGATGAAGCAACGAATTCGTCTATACCGTTGGTATAGTTTGTAAGACCACGACTGATCCTGAAAGGGAATGAATGGAAAAAACAGCATGTCGTCTCAATGGAGAACTTTTAGAATACTTTATCCTTAACGGATTGGTACAAAATCTATCTTGTTTTGATTCTTTTCTTGGAAAGGGATCAAATCGATTCAAGTTGGATCAAGTGAATAAATGGATAGAGCCAAAAGGCTCTAATTGTAGGGAAACCAAAAGCGACGAGCTTCTGTTTGTTCTTAATTTGAACAATTACCCAATCTAATTAGACGTTAAAAACATATTAGTGCCCGATGTGGGAAAGGGTTCTCTTGTGAGTGGACCATCAATTCCTTTTTTTTTCATGAATCCTAAATATTCTCTATTATGTATTATGCATTGGAGACGAATGTGTAGAAGAAACGGTATACTGATAAAAATCAATTATTCCAAAGTCAAAAGAGTGATCGGGTTGCAAAAATAAAGTATTTCTAGCCATCTCTTGTAATTATAACGAATACAAACAAATTGAATGGAAATAGGATGCGTTGATTGTCCTTCCTGACTCCGGGGTGTCTATTCTTTTCTTACTATATACCCTGTTCTGACCGTATCGCACTATGTATTATTTGATAACTTAAGGAATCCCCCATTTTGTTCAAGTGTAATTTCAAATGGAGGAATTACAAGGATATTTCAAAGTAGATGGATTTCGGCAACAATCCTTCCTATATCCGTTTCTATTTCAGGAATATATCTACGCACTTGCTCATGATCGTGCTTTAAATGGATCGAGTCTTTATGAATCCATGGAAAATTTAGGTCATGACAATAAATCCAGTTCACTAATTGTGAAACGTTTAATTACTCGAATGCACCAACAGAATCATTTGATTATTTCGGTTAATGATTCTAACCAAAATAGATTCGTTAGGCACAACAATCATTTTCATTCTCAAATGATATCGGAGGGTTTTGCAGCCATTGCGGAAATTCAATTCTCGCTGCGATTGTTATCTTCCCTAAAAGAAAAACGAATAGTAAAATCTCACAATTTACGTTTTTTACGGTCTATTCATTCAATATTTCCCTTTTTCGAGGACAAATTCTCACGTTTAAATCATGTGTCAGATATACTAATACCCCACCCCATCCATCTGGAAATCTTGGTTCAAATCCTTCACTCTTGGATACAAGATACTCCTTCGTTGCATTTATTGCGATTCTCTCTCTACGAGTATTGGAATTCAAATAGTCTTATTACTCCCCCAAAACCCATTTCTTTTTTTTCAAAGGAGAATCAAAGATTCTTCTTGTTCCTATATAATTCTCATGTATATGAATGTGAATCTATATTCATTTTTCTCTGTAAACAATCTTTTCATTTACGACCAACATCCTTTGGATCCTTTCTTGAGCGAACACATTTCTATGCAAAAATAGAACATCTTGTAGTAGTGTTTTGTAACGATTTTCGGAAAAATAGATGGTTGTTCAAAGACCCTTTCATGCATTATGCCAGATATCGAGGAAAATGGATTTTGGCTTCAAGGGGGACTCATCTTCTGATGAAGAAATGGAAATATCACCTTATCAACCTCTGGCAATGTCATTTTGACTTGTGGTCTCAATCGGACGGGATCCATATAAAGCAATTATACAATCATTCTTTCTATTTTATGGGCTATCTCTCAAGCGTACGACTAAACTCTTTGGTGGTAAGGAGTCAAATGTTAGGGAATTCTTTTCGAATGGATACTGCTATTAAGAAATTCGAGACTCTAGTCCCAATTATTCCTCTGATTGGATCATTGGCTAAAGAAA